ATAAGATCGGCTAAGCCTTATTTGGCTACCCCAGGTGCAACAGTTCATGGTCATTATGGGGAAATCATTTATGAAGGGGATACATTAGTTACATTTATATATGAAAAATCGAGATCTGGTGATATAACGCAAGGTCTTCCAAAAGTGGAACAAGTTTTAGAAGTTCGCTCGATTGATTCAATATCGATGAATTTAGAAAAGAGGGTTGATGGTTGGAACGAACTTCTAACAAGAATTCTTGGAATTCCTTGGGGATTCTTGATTGGAGCTGAGCTAACTATAGCGCAAAGTCGTATTTCTTTGGTTAATAAGATCCAAAAGGTTTATAGGTCCCAAGGGGTGCAGATCCATAATAGGCATATAGAAATTATTGTACGTCAAATAACATCAAAAGTCTTGATTTCAGAAGACGGAATGTCTAATGTTTTTTTGCCCGGAGAACTAGTTGGATTGTTCCGAGCGGAACGAACGGGGCGGGCTTTGGAAGAAGCGATCTGTTACCGAGCTATCTTATTGGGAATAACGAGAGCATCTCTGAATACTCAAAGTTTTATATCCGAAGCAAGTTTTCAAGAAACTGCTCGCGTTTTAGCAAAAGCTGCTCTCCGGGGCCGTATCGATTGGTTGAAAGGACTAAAAGAAAACGTTGTTTTGGGAGGGATGATACCTGTTGGTACGGGATTCAAAGGATTTGTCCATCGTTCAAGTCAACATAAGAACATTCCCTTGAAAACAAAAAAAAAGAATCTATTCGAGGGAGAAATGAGAGATATTTTGTTTTACCACAGAGAATTATTTGATTCTTGTCTTTCAAAGAATTTACATGATAGATCAAAACAACAATGATTTCTCGGATTTAATAAAAAATAGAAAAGATTCATCCTTTTTATCTTCTCTGTATTTGTTATGGTTATTTAATTTAGTAATGTAATAAAATAAAGAAATTCAAATAATAACAATAACGGATAGAAAGGAATTAATGGTTTGGATTGTGTATCAATGGCCAATCCGCGTTCGAAAAGAAGGTTCCATTGGAACAATTATTTATTTCAGGATACCTCATCTCTTTCTTAAAAAAGAAAGAGAAAGTGTGGGGAGAAATGACAAGAAGATATTGGAACATCAATTTGGAAGAGATGATGGAGGCGGGAGTTCATTTTGGTCACGGTACTCGGAAATGGAATCCTAGAATGGCACCTTATATCTCTGCCAAATGCAAAGGTATTCATATTATAAATCTTACCAGAACTGCTCGTTTTTTATCAGAGGCTTGTGATTTAGTTTTTTATGCAGCAAGTAGAGGAAAACAATTTTTAATTGTTGGTACAAAAAATAAAGCAGCGGATTTAGTAGCATGGGCTGCAATAAGGGCTCGATGCCATTATGTTAATAAAAAGTGGCTTGGGGGTATGTTAACAAATTGGTCCACTACAGAAACGAGACTTCATAAATTCAGGGACTTGAGAATGGAACAAAAGGCGGGGAGACTCGCTCGTCTTCCGAAGAGAGATGCAGCCATGTTGAAGAGACAATTATCTCACTTGCAAACATATCTGGGTGGGATTAAATATATGACAGGGTTGCCTGATATTGTAATCATCGTTGACCAACAAGAAGAATATATGGCCCTTCGAGAATGTATTACTTTGGGAATTCCAACGATTTGTTTAATCGATACAAATTGTGACCCAGATCTTGCGGATATTTCGATTCCGGCGAACGATGATGCTATAGCTTCAATCCGATTAATTCTTACAAAATTAGTATTTGCTATTTGTGAGGGCCGTTCTAGCTATATAAGAAATCTGTGATTCATAATAATAATAAAATCAAAAATTGACTTCATAAATTCTATAATTGAATCGGTTACTATTCCTTAATCTCAAAATATATAAATTGGGGATATTATGTGATTAATCCGTTTATTAAATAGAAAATGAAATTTAAATTCAAGTAGACAAGTCGAGAAAGAGATGATTGAATCAAAATAATTAATTTCTTTTAAAGTTATATTTCTATTAGAGGACAATATGAATGTTCTATCATATTCAATCAATACACTAAAGGGTTTATACGATATATCCGGTGTGGAAGTAGGTCAACATTTCTATTGGCAAATAGGGGGTTTCCAAATCCATGGCCAGGTACTTATTACTTCTTGGGTTGTAATTGCTATCTTATTAGGTTCAGCTGCTATAGTTGTTCGGAATCCACAAACCATTCCGACTGGCGGTCAGAATTTCTTTGAATATGTCCTTGAGTTCATTCGAGATGTGAGCAAAACTCAAATTGGAGAAGAATATCGCCCTTGGGTTCCCTTTATTGGGACTATGTTTCTATTTATTTTTGTTTCTAATTGGTCAGGGGCTCTTTTACCTTGGAAAATCATACAGTTACCCCATGGGGAGTTAGCCGCACCCACGAATGATATAAATACTACTGTTGCTTTAGCTTTACTCACGTCAGTAGCCTATTTCTATGCGGGTCTTACAAAAAAAGGATTAGGTTATTTTGGTAAATACATTCAACCAACTCCAATTCTTTTACCCATTAACATCTTAGAAGATTTCACAAAACCTCTATCACTTAGTTTTCGACTTTTCGGAAATATATTAGCGGATGAATTAGTAGTTGTTGTTCTTGTTTCTTTAGTACCCTTAGTGGTTCCTATACCTGTCATGTTCCTTGGATTATTTACAAGTGGTATTCAGGCTCTTATTTTTGCAACCTTAGCTGCAGCTTATATTGGCGAATCCATGGAGGGTCATCATTGATTAGTCATAGGAAGAGCCCATTTTTAGCTTAGATCAAGGCAATATATGTGTGGCTCAAGATACTCTTTCTATTCTATCAAGATAATCTATTTATATTCTCTAAATATACAAATACAGTTTACGATAATAGAAAAAAAGATATTCGAAAAGTGAAGTTTAAAATAAAAGAAAAAGGAGTTGGTTAGTAGAGGGGGTTTGCACCAGGTATGTGGGATCTAATGGCTATAAGTTAACTATTGTCGATATTGTTAGGTTAGATGTTACGAAGAATGATTAGAAAATCCGATTGAATTTAAGATAAAATAGGCGGTTTACGTTATGGAAGAAACATATGTATATTTGATATTAGATATTGACGAGTTATATATGAACGAATATTTAATTTGCCCTATCTAAATTTAGATAGGGATGCCAACCGAAGTGCTTCCATTTCGTTTTTGAATGTGAATTGAATCAATAAACAGATAAAATAAAGAAAAAGATCGAAGAATGGGAAATGAAAAACTCAAGTTGTATTGATTGCGAAAGACTCTACAAATAGGAACTAAAAAAGATGAAGTCTTTCTAATGATCTAATGATTCAATAATATTATGATTTATTTTCTATTTCAATTCGGAATTTTTAGTTATTTCGACTGGATGAATATTAGCAATGGAATAATTAAGTCATAATTCATTGGTTGATTGTATCATTAACCATTTCTTTTTTTGTGTGTGAGGAACTTATCATGAATCCACTGATTTCTGCCGCTTCCGTTATTGCTGCTGGATTGGCTGTAGGGCTTGCTTCTATTGGACCTGGAGTTGGTCAAGGTACTGCTGCGGGCCAAGCTGTAGAAGGTATTGCGAGACAGCCCGAGGCAGAGGGAAAAATACGAGGTACTTTATTGCTTAGTTTAGCTTTTATGGAAGCTTTAACAATTTATGGATTGGTTGTAGCATTAGCGCTTTTATTTGCGAATCCTTTTGTTTAATCCGAGAAAAGAAATATGAGAAATACGTATTTCTTTTATGGTCTTGGACTTGCAAGTTGCTTTTTCACATTCTATCAAAATATCGCCCCTACACAATTACTTATTCGTTTTCGTTGAGAAAATAAACCACGGGAAGGACTGATTTGAGGATGAGGAATTAGTGTTACCCACTCGCTTTCTTCCTTCCCCTTCTTAGTCCAAAGGAAAAGTGTTGCAACAAAGGAGGTATTTTGCAATTCACACGAAACCTAGTACCTAATTTTATTCCAACTAATTCTATTTCAATAAGTATTATTCTTATTGGGAATCTCAACTGAACAAAATTAATTTGGAAGAAGTAGCAAAGGGGTGAAGTAATACAACGATTTTTTGAGTTTATCTATAATATAAGAAATACAAGAGGAGATCATATGAAAAATGGAACCGATTCTTTCGTTTTCTTGGGTCACTGGCCATCCGCCGGGAGTTTCGGGTTTAATACCGATATTTTAGCAACAAATCTAATAAATCTCAGTGTAGTGATTGGTGTATTGATCTTTTTTGGAAAGGGAGTGTGTGCGGGTTGTTTATTTCAAGAATAGGTTGGATTCAACCAGCTGTACCTCTTTTTTTCTTTCTAACTAAAGGTGCATGGTTTCGCGAATTACTTCTGAATAAATAAAGAAATCATATGTAAGAACCATAGCATTTCGCAATTTGTTGGTAAATATACTTTGATTTTCTATCAACCAATAATGTGGGGCCATTAACATGGTTAAAGCTAAACCGTTTGAAGTCCAGGCGCAGCATGGTATTCTTTCTACCACTATGTTAATACCGAGACAGTTTTCAATTAAAAAAACGAGTAGTTAGAAATTTTTCGATATAGAACACTCATGTCGATAAAATGCTTTGAATCCTTTATTTATTGTTATGTTCATTTTTGATTTTTATAAAAATTCTTTACTATTCTATAGTAAATAAATGTCAAACGCTGAGTCGATGACCTACATATAAAGTAACAAAAATTTTTGGATTTGAAGAAAAAAAAACAACTTTGCTGACAATTACTTATACTTATTTTTTTACTTATTTTTTTTTGTTTGGTCAGAAGAGTCCTCCGAATACTCTGGTCTTGATTAGTGATCCGTTTCTATTTCTTTTTGAATAGTAACAGAGAAGAGAGGATAGGTTCATTACATTCAAAAAAGATATGGAAATTTACCATAAACATAAAAATTTGAAGTAATTGAGCGTGAGAGCCAAATGAATT